ATGTTTCTGTTCTATATCAAACAGAGTTATTGGACTCTCATTCGTATTATGGATGTCAAAAAAAAATAAAAAAGGGGCTTCGTTGATATTCCCCAATTTTTCATATATATATATTTTTTTTTCGAATGGGCCGGACAAAAAAAATGAACCAAACAAAAAAGAGTTCGGCAACATGAACTTTGTACCGCGCACGTCGCTTATATGGGCTCGAGAGGGTCACTGAAGAAATATGAAATGAAAAAAGAAAGGATTGGATTACTTTTTTGTTTACTTTGATCTGAAATGAATCTTGTCTATTCCCACGGGGTGGGTTCTAACCCCATAGACTTTTTCATTTTAAACCAACTAAAAAACTTCATCATAGATATTAACATTCTTTTTTAACGAGAGGCGGTACCACATGAACAAACAAAAAAGAAGACGAACCCTAATCTATTTATTTAACTAGATATATGATATGCTCTTTATTCTTACTCGCCCCAACTAACGAAACAATCTGGGGCATATTATCTCTAGACACCAAAAATAATCATACACAAATTCTAAGCATGTATCAGGATTTAGACTAGGAACGAATCGAATATGTATACTGAATCCATGATAATATACTAGTATCCGTTATTATATTAGCCACATGCCAGGAACCAGATTTGAACTGGTGACACGAGGATTTTCAGTCCTCTGCTCTACCAACTGAGCTATCCCGACTTTTCCCGATGCACCATCCCCACACTATTTCGAAGGCTTGTTGGGTATATGTCAGTCAATTAAATTGACTAAGCATAGCATTAAAACAAACCCTGTAATTTATTGGTCTTGGCTTGGATCTTCAAAAAAGAAAACTTTGTAAGTTTAACTAGTTTAACTAAAAAAATTGATGTTAACTGTGAATGATTCAAATAGGTATTCCTTTCTCATGGATGTTGATTTATATATTGTATATCTAGATCAAAAGACTTGTGATAAGAGAGAAACTTTTCTCCTGCAATCCGGTCCATTTGTGAAAGAGCCGAATGGCTGAGAAACATAACTAATGTGGAACCGCTAAAAATAAAAAGTTAGAAAAATAGGTAGGGAGTAGACCGAACCTTTTATTGGGGATAGAGGGACTTGAACCCTCACGATTTTAAAAGTCGACGGATTTTCCTCTTACTATAAATTTCATTTTTGTCGGTATTGATATTGACATGTATAATGGGACTCTATCTTTATTCTCGTCCAACCAGTCAGTTCTTTAAAAAATCTACCAGGTTAGAGAATAACTGATTTGATCAATGAATATTGAATATTCGATTCTTACTTCAACCTAGAATCGATTCACAAGAATTCTTCTATTTGTTTTGCATATAACATAAAAAATAAAGATTTGGGTTGCTTCTTTCCTATTTTATTACATATTTGTACGTACGTATATGGATTGGTTCATCCTTTCGGGAATTCAAATAGAAGGATTCCTCGATCAACGCAGTCAACTCTATTCGTTAGAACAGCTTCCATTGAGTCTCTGCACCTATCCCTATTTTCGCTTTCTGAATCCCCTTTTTTTTTGTTTTCTGAAAGCAGGATTTGGCTCAGGATTGCCCATTTTTTATTCCAGGGTTTCTCTGAATTTGAAAGTTATCACTTAGTATGTTTCCATACCAAGGCTCAATCCAATCAAGTCCGTAGCGTCTACCAATTTCGCCATATCCCCCCTTTTTGTTTTGAGACCGGGATCTCGTTGGGATGCCACCCCCTTTTTCCTTTCGTTCATTTATTCTGGAGCCATTTACATTAAATTCTTTAATCTTTAAATAGAAATAAATAATAGAAATAATTTCTATATAATAAAAAAAGTGCCTCTGTCTCCTCCTAGTTTTTTTATCTCTTTTCTATTTTCTTTCATATATCGTAGTACCCGGGTTTGGATTTAATCCAATACAAAACGATTCTATCATTGATAGATCCGCAATTCAATATGGATGGATATATACCACACATATATGCCCCTTTTACTCTCAGTTTTACCTCGATATTTTGAATACTCAAACGGTCGATTCTTTTTTTACCTTAAATTCCTGCCTTTCCGAATGAAACTAGAGGAATGTCTTATATAATCTGGATTTTATCCTTATCTTTTCCTTAGGGCCGCTTTTGTCTGTCTAATTAGAATAGAGTTATTCTACTCTATACGTACTATAAGTACGTACTATATACTCTATATATAGATCTACTAATCCATTCAAATTCCCATTATACATTAATTAATAAATAGAATAAATATAATATAAATAAAATTAGTAAATATAAATAATTCGAATAGATCATAATAACAAACTATTTATATTTACTTTAAATTTTGAATAAAAAGGTAATTTGAAAAATGAGATAAGATCCTATAAATATCTAAAATATATATAATATATATATATTTTAGATTCTATTAATTGTTATATAATTTTCTTTTTTTATTTATTCTATATTTATTCTATTTTGATTAGAATAAAAAAAGAAAATTAGA